CTTGACCAGAGAGATAGACGATGTTTGCACGGGTACCCCTTGAATCAATGCATTAATTTGACGTCGGGGCTAAACCTCTTTTTGTTTGGCCCATGAGGATACTTTCACTATACTTGCTCTTCTTGCCTGCTCCTCCGTCTTCCGCTTGTCACGAAAGATTATGCCTTGAAGAATGAACGACTGAAAGATCAAACTCCAGTGCGCTCCTGGAAACTAGAATGCGGCGAGTTCAAGCCTTAGCGCAAGATTCCTAAAGGCGCAAGCACTTCCTTCTTTCTCAGGGAGTGGATTCTTCCTCTCCCGAGTTGAGTTAAGATTCGACTAAGATGGTAAAGGATGTTAATGTCACCATCGAAATGGAAACCACTGAAACGTCTGGATATTCCCTCGTTTCGTCTATCTAGCTGACAGCTGTAATTGGATTGATCCCTTTTCATCTTGGAATCCCACCGGAGTGAGTAGACACGGATGCACTACTCTTCCGTCCTCTTCTTCCTATGGATGCTCTTCTAGCCCTTCTTTCACTTAGATGGATCCGCTTAGCACTTGCTTGCCAGGAGCTTCACCTTCGAAGAGAGATTTGGGAGGCAAGATGGATTATTGAGAAAGGGGCGAGATGGAGAATAGGGAATGGAAGGACATACTAGGCTAGAGATTCCTTATTATATGTCTTTTCTTGATAAAGAATGTATAGAATCAGTCTCCGCGTCAGTTTTGGAAGGTGTACCAACCGAGTTCATCTGCTGACGGATTAGAAGAAGCGGGAAAGAAAGGTAAGTATCTGCTTTGGTCGGGATCTGTCTGTAGATCGTATTACATATATAGTCCAGTCACTCGTATACCCCCTTGACCAATTAGAGCATGTTCTGGCTAAGGCTGGTGATCCATACACAGTAAATCCATAGCTTCTATACCCGGGCGACCCAGTTCATATATGCAGTAGCTCGAGATCGATAGCCCACCCCAACTACTCTGATGGATGCCTTACCCGATGCATGGTATGTTTAGAGTAAAATATCTATTATAGCTATAGCCGTCCTTGCTACCCGCTTAGGGGGCGAACTTCCAGTATCTTAGTGCCGTCTGTTAGGAAGCCGATAGCCTCATTCTCTAATTTAGCGGATATCGCATTCAGATAGTTCGATATCTGCGATACTGCTTTCTCAATATCCTTCGAAGACCGCAGGGTAGATGGTTGTTTATATTCAATCGCTAAGGCACCAATGCGACTATCGGTGCGCCCACTGGCAGTGTGCTGGCGGGTTTTATACAAGAGAGATCCTGCCCATTGGATTTAGATTCCGCTAATGCGGGTAGAGATGCGGATAGAGATAGATATATTAGTGTGTACTCGGATGGAAGTGCTGCCTTGAGACCGTACCCGGATCTTTGGAGTCCTTGTTGTCTCCCCAGACACAGAAGGCTCATGAAGTTTTATATCACGGGGTAAGAAACCAATCGTCGAAAGAAAACTTTATATCGACCGGGCTGTTTAATTTAAAGAGCAGAACGAGCGGGAAATGTACGACTTTTTTAGTATAGAGCAACTTAAGAATTTTGTTGTGCAAGAAGAGCTCCTAGCGAACCAGGGCGAGCAGCAAAGCGAACGGAGTAACTGACGTTTTCCACTCGTAGAGCTGGTGTTGAATCTTCACAAGTTAAATAAACCCCGTATTTTTGGCGTAAATTGCTACTTTTTGCTGTAATTGATTAGCCGACTCCTAAATCAAGTAGTTTCAAAGCCTGGAACAGGCAGGATTATAGGGAGCTTATATTAACCCCACCCAGACAAGGTATTTACAGTTTGGAGTAGTAGTAGGTATGTATTACTTTCAATGCCTAGCTGAGAAAGATCATGATGCATGGAAGCAAGCAATTGGACATTGTCCCCGGGCACTAAGGCGTCTATGACGTCATAGGCATTTTTTCCGGGCGGCAACACCACATTATTAGCAGTGAACAGCGGCGTTATGACCCGTTCACTTAATTGTTCCTTTAGGGTATTTGAAACTGATTCATTCACTTTTTCTGGATAGTTGTGGACTGTCAAATTGCGTAGCCGGGCGACTCGCCAGCTGGCTAATATTAAAAGAGTAGAGGGGACCGGAAATAAATTGAATTAAATAGTTCAATACGGTATCAGACATTTCACTCTTTTATATTGTCTTTTTTTTCTATTAGCTATTCTCTGTCAGTTGGTTTCTCATTTTCAGTTGATGTGGAATAGCCATGCGGGGACCCCATCAGGGGATAATTGCTATGTCTGTCGGAAAATCGTTATCTACGCAATGACCAATACCCAATAGACTGAAATCAAGGAAAATCCACCCCTTCCCTTAAGCTAAGCCGCCCACCGAAGTCCTAATCCTTCACCAAAGAGTTAAATCGTATCCGCCTCTCAGCCAGTCATCGCCTACTCCTTCTAATCCTATCGGTCAGCGCCTAGTCTCTTTCGAAGTGCTCGAAGTCGGCTAAGGTTCAATGCTTTTTGCTTGCTGCT